GATCCCATGAATCAATTTAAACTCCAGATTCATACTAGAACCACGATGATTTAATAAAGCCAAGCCTCAAGCCAAGCTAAACTCAAGGGTTCTCTGAGTAAGAACACTTTCATAATCACTTATTCAATGAATGTATGTTATGACTCAACAAAATCTAGATCTAGAAAAGGAGTTGTCCTTCGGTAAAAAAAAAAAAGTAAGTCTGAAAGAAGAAAAATCGTTTGATTTAGGAAATATTTATTTGAAATTTTTGGAGTCCGGTTTCGAGGTCCGAATATTAGTTATGAATCATAGTTTTCGTATTTCTTTTCTTGATCTATTCTATATTACATGGATTTCGTGTTCCAGATACTAGAATAATTATCCGACGAAATAGACTCATCTTGATAGAGATGACAGAACTATTCTCTGTATTATTAATAGGATCAATTATAACAAGTCACACACTCATATTCCGGAGATACCGAAACAAATAAATTCCACGGTCGAACTACCAGAATGGTCTAGAAATCAAAGTTTTAAGTTTAAATAAAGTAATTTTTTTTTTTACTAGTACTTCATAGTTCTTATTAAAGTTAACTCATTGCAATTCCATCCAGTAAAACGGAAGAATTATAAATTTCCAAAATAATAGATAGAAATACCGCAAATAGGGCCATAGCGACCCCCATTAGTGGTGTAGTCCCCCAGCCCGGAGCTACTTTACCATATTCCGAATTCAGTGGTTTCAATAAATTCCCTACGGTAGTTCGTCTTGGCCCAGATCTAGAACTATCCTCAACGGTTTGTGTAGCCATAAATCCTATTTATTTAATCATTGGTTGAGATCTGTTGACTTTGTATACCATTTCGTTGTAGTTGTAAATAAACGATCTTATTATAGATCCATTGTATTGTGATCTTGAAATTGTCTAAAAATGGAAATAGCAACCCTAATCGCCATCTTTATATCTGGTTTACTTGTAAGCTTTACTGGGTACGCCTTATATACCGCTTTTGGGCAACCCTCTCGACAACTAAGAGATCCATTCGAAGAACACGGGGACTAGTTGAAGTAATGAGTCTCCCTACCCTGTATGGGAGACTCATTACTTCAATTGAAATAATGAAAAATTATTTTACTTTTTTAGTTGGAACCTTAGGCGGTTCTCGAAAAAAGATAGCGAAAAAAATTATCCCTAAAGTAGAGACTAAAAGGAATGTATAAACCAATGCTTCCATAGATTCGATCGTGGTTTACAATTATAGCTTCCACACCTATTCATTTGGCATCATTTACCATATAGTATAAAATATAAAGAAAAGAAAAGATAGTGATTCAAGTCAAGATTTCTTAAGTACTCTAACCCTATGTCAAATAAAAAAAAGAGGCGAAAGATACCAGAGCAATCTTGTATCAGACTACTTGTCTCCTTGTAGTTGGATCTCCTATTTTTTGGAATGCTCCAAATTCCACTTGGGCATCCAAATCTGGATCAATACCAGCAAAAACATCTCTGAACAAGGTTCTAGCGCCATGCCAAATGTGTCCGAAAAAGAAGAGCAAAGCAAACGTAGCATGACCAAAAGTGAACCAACCCCTTGGACTGCTACGAAAAACGCCATCAGATTTCAAAGTAGCCCGATCTAATTCAAAAATTTCACCTAATTGGGCACGTCTAGCATATTTTTTAACAGTCACAGGATCACTATAACTGACTCCATTGAGTTCGCCACCATAGAACTCAACAGTTACACCTACTTGTTCAACACTATACTTTGATTCTGCTCTCCTAAAAGGAACATCGGCTCTCACAATTCCGTCTCCATCCACCAAAACCACCGGAAATGTTTCAAAAAAAGTAGGCATACGACGTACAAAAAGCTCGCGCCCTTCTTTATCTCTAAAGACAGGGTGCCCTAACCATCCAACAGCTATTCCATCCCCGTTATCCATTGACCCCGCTCTGAATAATCCCCCTTTTGCCGGATTATTACCAATGTAATCATAAAAAGCTAATTTTTCGGGAATTTTAGACCAAGCTTCCGATAAACTTAGATTTTCGTCTAGTCCGGCGCTAACTCTTCGGTATATTTCTTGCTGAAAGTATCCTTGATCCCACTGATAACGAGTGGGACCAAATAATTCGATTGGAGTTGTTGCTGAACCATACCACATAGTTCCAGCAACAACGAAAGCTGCAAAAAAAACAGCAGCGATACTACTGGAAAGTACAGTTTCAATATTGCCCATACGCAATCCTTTGTATAGACGTTGAGGCGGACGGACACTAAGATGGAATAAGCCCGCTAATATGCCCAATGTACCCGCTGCAATATGATGAGAGGCAATTCCTCCGGGAACAAAAGGATCAAAGCCTTCCGCGCCCCATGCGGGACTTACAGGTTGTACTTTTCCGGTTAGTCCATAAGGATCGGACACCCATATTCCAGGACCATACAAACCTGTTACATGAAATGCGCCAAAACCAAAGCAAGCCAACCCTGAGAGAAATAAATGAATTCCAAAGATCTTAGGCAAATCCAAAGAAGGTTTGCCTGTACGTTCATCGCAGAATATTTCTAGGTCCCAATACACCCAATGCCAGATAGCTGCCAAGAAGCACAAACCAGAAAACACAATATGTGCCCCTGCCACACCTTCATAACTCCAAATACCTGGATTCGTTATAGTTCCCCCTGAAATACTCCAACCACCCCACGAATTGGTTATTCCTAAACGAGTCATGAAGGGTATAACGAACATACCTTGTCTCCACATTGGATCGAGAGCGGGGTCAGAGGGATCAAAAACCGCTAATTCGTATAAAGCCATCGAACCGGCCCAACCAGCAACTAGGGCTGTATGCATTATATGGACCGAAAGTAATCGACCGGGATCATTCAATACGACAGTATGAACACGATACCAAGGCAAACCCATGGAAATACCCCTTTATCAAAAAAAAACTAGACACTATGTCACTTTATTTTATCGCATTGGAATTGGAAAAGACTATACTATGTACCTAACTTTTCAGTAGATTATGTATGAGAAAAGGTTAATATTTATTCCGTTCCGTTGAAAATAAGGGAAAAATTCTGTTCGTAAGAACAAAGAGAAGCGGATCTATTCTATACCCGATAAGTACCAATACGCAATGGGAGGATTACTCCTACTTTCGGGAAACAAATACATAGATACTTGTTTATCATTCCAACGATTGATACGTTAGTTAAATTTTCTCTTTATTCATTCTGTCTTACTCTATAAACCTTTCAATATAAACCTTTCAATCTATGTATAAAAATCTATGTATAAAATACAATAAAGAGAAAAAGAGATAAAGATGATAAAGCCATTGTTACGTTTCCATATTAACGCGAAGTATAGTACTCAATTTTGTCTTTAAATTAATGCCCGTTGGTGTTCCAAAAGTACCTTTTCGGAATCCCGGAGAGGAAGATGCAACTTGGGTTGAGTTATAGTGCGACTTGTCAGACATATTGAGTCATATGGAATTTACCCGTTTTCTCCCCCGATCGAGATATCCTCTGTTTCGCCCAAGAAATATTGTATTGAGGGAAGCATCAATCATTCGGAGCGTGAAGTGTAATTAGATCAATTTATTTATATTTGCATTTTGGGATCCATATTATCAATTAGGAGGATTTATGGTTCACTTGGAAAAATAAAAATAAAGTATTCAGGCTCCGTTCAGAAAATACCAAATTGGTAATATATGTATGATTATTACTTGTATTATAAAGGATTCTTATCCTTACTATATTACTATCTTATCCTTACTATATTACTATCTTATCCTTACTATATTACTATAAGTAAGATGAGTTACTATAAGAGTGATTTCAAACGTCCAACCAATAACCAACAGAATAGCATGATGAATACATCAAATAGTTGAGTTGGGAAAAGACATGAAACGAATTGAAAAAAAAAAAGAAGTGGTACTGAGATTATTTGCCCTATATGTGCAAATAAAATTCGGACAGATCTTTTCCCGGAGTAGAACATGAACCTAAAAGAATTGCAAGGGCCCATTCGGGAACAAGAAAATTGCATCGTGATTTGAATATCGATGAAATAATACATCAATGAGAGAGATTAGTTCAATTTCGATAAGTTCAATAAATTCTTTTTTTTTTTTTAGGTAAGGAAGCGAGAACACATCTCATGTTTTTTGAAAAATGGAAGAAAAACGTTTTTTTTAGAAAAACCTATTAAGTTAAAGAAAAAAGAAATAGAACAAGAATCGACACATTGATTCTTTTTTCTCCATTTCATTTTTATTTTGAACCGTATGCATCCAAAGGTGCGTGTACGGCTCCTAAAGGACTAAAGGATAGGATTTTGTCCTAATCAACCGACTTTATCGAGAAAGATTACTTTTTTTAGGACAAGAGGTCAAGGAGGAGATCTCGAATACTATTGTTGGTCTCATGGTATATCTCAGTATAGAAGATCAGACTAGGGATCTTTATTTATTTATAAACTCTCCCGGCGGATGGGTAATATCAGGAATAGCTATTTTTGATACTATGCAATTTGTGACGCCCGACGTGCATACAATATGCATGGGAATAGCCGCTTCAATGGCATCTTTCATCCTGGTCGGAGGAGAAATTACCAAACGTCTAGCATTCCCTCACGCTTGGCGCCAATGAGTTTTGATTTGAAAAAAAAAGAAACACTATGCCTTCGCCATATTGAATATGAATAATAAGTAATAATAGCATGGCACTTCGAGTTCGATCTAAACAAACCATTATTTTATTTTATTGTTTTTTCATAACATGAGATTTTGTATCGAGATAGTAGTATGAAACAAAGGGTATTTCCGATTTGTTGATTTTATGTGTCGGGAGTACATTTCAGCGTCACAAACTTTTTTTCTTCCACACCAGAAGTCTCTTTTTGATATTCATCTTATGAAAGAGTACGAAAAAAAATAAATTTTCCTTATTTGATCGTATTAGAAGGGAACTTTGGGATTGCTAAATCATAGATAAGATATCTATATAAAGCAACAGAACCATCATAGTATTTTTTACTCCTACGAAAGAAAGGAAGGGTGGTAAATGGATAATTCAACGATCTGAATCAGATAAATTATATTTCTTCGATAGAATAGAAGAGTAAAGTAAATTCCATTGCGGAGCCGTATGCAACATAGAAATGCCCGTACGGTTGTTCAATTCCATTTTCTTCTTTTTATTTTTTTTATCCTTTAATTTAGCCCAATTATGCGAGATAGAAGAACCTGTTATATCAATAACATTAGGTTAGGATTATGATTCATCAACCTGCTAGTTCTTTTTATGACGGAAGATCAGGGGACTTTTTCAGGGAAACGAGACAGATAGTGAAACTTCGCGAAACCCTCACAAAGGTTTATGTACAAAGAACAGGTATGCCTCTTTGGGTTGTAGCCCAAGACATGGAAAGAGATATTTTTATGTCAGCAACAGAAGCCCAAGCTCACGGCATTGTTGATCTTGTAGGGGCGGATCCTGAGGATTTCGAGGATTTTTTATTGTAAATCTATTTCAAACCGTAATTTAATTTTCTGTGATTTTATATTGATATTGAATAGAAAAAATTGATAATCATTAATTATCAGATTAATTCTCAGGTTAAGATCGATCTAAACCAACCCATTCCATTCTAATTTCTAATTATATATACAACGTATATATATATACGACATGCCAACTATTAAACAACTTATTAGAAATGCAAGACAGCCAATAAGAAATGTTACGAAATCTCCCGCTCTTAGAGAATGTCCTCAGCGTCGAGGAACATGTACTAGGGTGTATGTGCGACTCGTTCAGATCATGAGTTCGAACAAATACAAATGAGAAAATTTTTCCAGTATTACTGAACGGCACCAATGAATAGAGTAAATGGAAAAGATTTTTCATATATCTATATTGTGTATTGTGTATGGAATTTATGGTTTCCATCGGTGTAAATCCAATCACCTAAATTTGAGATGAAAAGCAATTCCCCATAGGTAGTAAGTAGTAAATAGTTATCCATTAAGCGGAGAAAAAGGTATCATAAGAAGCAAAAAGATTATGCTCCCATTGTTAAAAGAACGGACTAAGAGGGTCAGCTACCTAGCCAACTTTCCTAATTAAATGCCGTTACTGTATAGATAACTCTTATTGTGAAAAGAGCTATTACTCTATACTTGATAATTGATGGGTAGAGCCAAAGAGTGTGAACTATACAAGTTCACAATACCATTTGATTAAATGAAAGAAGAAGCTCCGGTGTATAGAGAGGACCTCGCCGTTTAAGAAATAACCATAGAAACGAAGGAACCCACTTTTTTTTAGTATCATTAGAATTTATTATTTTTAGGTGAAATGCCTGAAAGGAATAAAAAATGGTGGTAAGGAAGGTTATAGTAGCAAAAGCCATTCGAATTCATATTTTATATATCGGAATAATCCGTTTTGTTATTCATCGACCAAGGGGGATAAAAGGATGGCTGAAAGAATAGAAATCAATTAGTTATTCATTAAGGTTTAATTTGATTCAATGACAAGAGTTAGACGGAGATATATAGCTCGTAGACGTCGAACAAAAATTCGTTTTTTTGCGTCAAGCTTTAGAGGGGCTCATTCGAGACTTATTCGAACGATTACTCAACAAAAAATTAGAGCTTTGGCTTCCTCTCATCGAGATAGAGGCAGGCAAAAGAGGGATTTTCGTCGTTTGTGGATCACTCGGATAAATGCAATAACTCGTGAAAAGTCGGTATTGTATAGTTATAGTATATTAATACATAATCTGTACAAGAAGCAATTGCTTCTTAATCGTAAAATACCTGCACAAATAGCTATATCAAATAAAAATTGTCTTTACATGATTTCCAACAAGATCATCAAATCAAATAAAGTAGATTATAAAGTCATGTACAGTAAAGGAATGATTGAAACGAAACAGAATTCCCCGGAGTGACTTCTCCGGGAAGATAGAATAAAAATCACTAAAAAAAAAAATAAGTAATAGGAATGAACGAACATGTTTAAAAAAAAATGGGAATTTTTTTTCTTTTAACACTGGAACCCACTCTTCTAGATTCTAGGCCTTTTCGAACAAAAAACACATCTGAGCTTGAGTTACAATTGGAGTTTGGAGTCAATTGAGGAGTATGTCTATTTTTTTTTTCTAGGACGAGTAATTCGAGTTCGGGGGATCGACTCCGATTTTTTATTCTTAAATAGTCTCTCATTATTAAGAAAGGGTAACAAAGATAAAATACGGGCTTGCTTTATAGCAATAGTAATTAATCGTTGTTGTTTCAAAGTCAGTCTATTCACCCGTCTAGATAATATTTTCCCTTGTTCACTAATAAATCGACTAATTAAACTCATGTTTCTATAATCGATTCGATCCCCCGATCTAATTGGGGGCAAACGCCTACGAAAAGATCGTTTGGATTTGCGAAAAGATTGCTTGGATTTACGAAAAGATTGTTTGGATTTATCCATGGTTTATTCCTTATCTCTAAAATTCTATTTCTTTATTTTATTTACTTCAGATCCTACCAAAATAGGCTTTGATTTGTATGCATAATGTATACACATTATTCATAATTAAAAATGAAAATTAAATATATGTTAAGATGTTAAGCTCTTTTTCTTCTTTGACTTGAAAAGAACACATGTGTTCCGTTCAATCTATTTCTTGATTTCCCCATGAATCGTATGCTTGTGACAATAGCGACAAAATTTTCTCAATTCTAATCGACCGGGCGTATTGTGTCGATTCTTTTGAGTAATATATCTAGAAATACCCGGCGATTCCTTATTGACATCATTTCGGGCACAACTGGTACATTCTAAAATAACTATAACTCTTACATCCTTACCCTTAGCCATAAACCCCCTTTGAATTTTGTATCGGCTTAACTCTTACATTTTCGATCCGAGCTGAAAAAGAAGAAAACAAAAATAAATTAAATAGAAGTTACTAACTAGAAATGGAATTTTCTAAAAATTTCGTTGCAATTATCATTAAATTTTTATTTATTCAAATTTAAAAATTAATATTAATGTAATTAAGTAAAAATTTTCATTTTATAGATTTTATAGAGTAATAAAATAATAATTTTATGAAGTAATAATTAAGTAATACAATTTCTTTCTAACTATCAATTGTTCCTATCCTAAATCCACTAAATTATTATTCTTATTTAATTTAAGTATCTTCTTTCTATGCTATGATTTGATTTCGCGGAACCCTCCCTAGACTGGATCCACATTTAAATTTTAGGTCTCCCAAATTCGATCTTCGATCTATCACATTTTTGTTGAGGTTCCATACACTTTTTTTCTTTTCTCCCTATCCTAAAGCTAAGGAACTGAAATGAAAGAACTGAAAAAGGGGGGAGGAAATTCGAAATTTGAGTCATGTAGAATTGTATCTCTAATTTTATTCATTTCTTCACATAATCAATAACTAGAATCAAAAAAATGGGAATGACAAGGCATCCGGGAATAAACGATTAATCTCTATCAATAGGCCTGCTAAAGACCCAAACCATAGAGTACTTAGCACAGGTGCTACGGAGAGATATGTTTTTATATCTCGCATTGAAAATCCTCCTTTCCTATGGATTGTAATACATATGTGTATATGGTCAGATGTTGTAGTTCAAGATCATTTGTATTTATTTTACACAGAATTCCGAACTAAATGCTAAAATAGATATGTACAATTAATCAATAGATGAGATTTTCATCTAATCCCCTGTTCCTGAACATTACTGATAAAACTTTTTTATACGTTAGGTTTCAGATGTATATAATTCTTATATTTATGATATGTATAAGATATGTATAAGATTTTCTTATATGAAACCAAAAGGAAGAGAAGAAATGATAAGAAAATTGTATATAGATGGAGGAAAAAATGAAGATATGGAAAACAAGACAGGTATTTTGTAGAATGAGACTGCCCAACAATTTGAAAAAAAAGGGATGTAGCGCAGCTTGGTAGCGCGTTTGTTTTGGGTACAAAATGTCACGGGTTCAAATCCTGTCATCCCTACCTATTACTTCTTCTATGGACAGTAACGAGGATTAATTGAGAATGATTCAAATTGTACATAATTTTCCGTTTTTTATACTATATGTATGCAAGATGCATTGGGGTAGATTTCTTTACAGTACAGTTGTATCCCCTGTCATAAGCATAAGAAAGCGCTCTTAGTTCAGTTCGGTAGAACGCGGGTCTCCAAAACCCGATGTCGTGGGTTCAAATCCTACAGAGCGTGAGTCGGTTTATTTGATGTCGAATCACAATAAAATATTTGAACAAAAAAAAAACAAAAAAGTTTATTTAATTGCAACTTGCATTGGACCTCCTGCGGGAAGGAGGTCAATAAAAAAGAAATAAATATTACTCAATCAAAGATCTAATTGATCACCGCGTCTGTATTGTAAATATGCGGTTACGAATAATCCTGCTAAAGTAATAGGAATTAGACCTAAGACGATTCCAAATAGAAAAACTTCAATCATTTCGGTTTGTTTAAGGGGATAAAAAAATAGGTAAGATACATTTTAAAATATTAATCTGAATTATCCATGAATCTCAATGACCAAGAATTGACAATTGATGTGTAAAAGAACCATAGAATACCAAGAATCTCAGAGAAATATTCGTTTTTATCAATTTTTTCATTCAATTTATTTCAAATAAGTCGTATCTTGTTTAAACCAATGAATAGAGCTGGGGTTATAGTTAAAGCAGCCAGTAGAAAACCGAAATAACTAGTTATAGTAAGCATGAAAGAGCTAAATTAGATATGTTCCTTTGCTACATATGCTGATAAAGCACTTACCTAAATTAAAATTTTTAGAAAATATGACGGTAAGAAAAAATCAATTGACAGAATCAGTTTAGTTCCAATTGAAAATTAAATTTTGATCATTTCCCTTCTTTTTCAAGAGGATATAATCCGTTTTGGAACGAATGCCT